ATCCAGTAAGTAGCATTATTTTGAATCCGTTCAAATTGAATTGGTATTGGCTTCATCAAAATTCTTGTGAAGAGACCCCCACAAAAATAAGTCTTGGACAATTTCTTTGCGAAAATGTCTGTATAGCCAAAAATGGACCACACTTAAAGGCGGGTCAAGTTCTAATTGTTCAAGTTGACTCTGTAGTAATAAGAGCAGCAAAGCCCTATTTGGCCACCCCAGGAGCAACAGTTCATGGCCATTATGGGGAAATCATTTATGAAGGAGATACAGTAGTTACATTTATATATGAAAAATCGAGGTCGGGTGATATAACGCAAGGCCTTCCAAAGGTGGAACAAGTCTTAGAAGTTCGTTCGCTTGAGTCAATATCGATGAATCTGGAAAGGAGGATTGGTACTTGGAATGAGCGTATAACAGGACTTCTTGGATTTCCGTGGGGATTCCTGATTGGCGCTGAGCTAACTATAGCGCAAAGTCGTATCTCTTTGGTTAATAAGATCCAAAAGGTTTATCGATCCCAAGGGGTACAGATCCATAATAGGCATATAGAAATTATTGTACGTCAAATAACATCAAAAGTCTTGGTTTCAGAAGATGGAATGTCTAATGTTTTTTTACCGGGCGAGCTGGTTGGATTGTTGCGAGCGGAACGGACCGGGCGTGCTTTGGAAGAGGCGATCTCTTACCGAGCCGTCTTGTTGGGAATAACGAGAGCTTCTTTGAATACTCAAAGTTTTATATCCGAAGCGAGTTTTCAAGAAACTGCTCGGGTTTTAGCAAAAGCGGCTCTCCGGGGCCGTATCGATTGGTTGAAAGGCCTAAAAGAAAACGTGGTTTTGGGGGGAATGATACCTGTTGGGACCGGATTCAAAGGATTAGTACACCGTTCAAGGCAACAGAAGAACATTCCTTTGAACAACAAAAAGAAGAATCGATTCGAGGATGAAATGAACGATATTTTGTTTTACCACAGAGAATTATTTAATTCTTGTGTTTAAACAAAATTTCAATGATACACCAAAACTCTAGTTTAGCTAATTTAAGAACGGCTTCCTCCGATTTATCTGTTCTGCATTTCCTATGGGTATGTATTTTCTTTTTTTTCTTAAATAAAGAATAGAAAAGAATTAATGGTTTGAATTGTGTATCAATATCAATGGCCAATTCGCCGCCGAAGAGAAGGTTCCGTCGGAACAATTATTTATTTCGGGATACCTCATCTCTTAAAAAAAAAAAGAGAAAGTGTGAGTAGAAATGACAAGAAGATATTGGAACATCAATTTGGAAGAGATGATGGAAGCGGGAGTTCATTTTGGCCATGGTACTAGGAAATGGAATCCTAGAATGTCACCCTATATCTCTGCAAAGCGTAAAGGTATTCATATTACAAATCTTACTAGAACTGCTCGTTTTTTATCAGAAGCTTGTGATTTACTTTTTGATTCAGCAAGTAAAGGAAAACAATTTTTAATTGTTGGTACAAAAAATAAAGCAGCCGATTTAGTCGCATGGGCTGCAATAAGGGCTCGGTGTCATTATGTTAATAAAAAATGGCTTGGGGGTATGTTAACGAATTGGTCCACCACAGAAACGAGACTTCATAAGTTCAGAGACTTGAGAATGGAACAAAAGGCGGGAAGACTGGCCAGTCTTCCGAAGAGAGATGCAGCCATGTTGAAGAGACAATTATCTCATTTGCAAACATATCTGGGTGGGATTAAATATATGACAGGGTTACCGGATATTGTAATCATCGTTGATCAGCAAGAAGAATATACAGCCCTTCGAGAATGTATTACTTTGGGAATTCCAACGATTTGTTTAATCGATACAAATTGTGACCCCGATCTTGCAGATATTTCGATTCCGGCGAACGATGACGCTATAGCTTCAATCCGCTTAATTCTCACCAAATTAGTAGTCGCAATTTGTGAAGGTCGTTCTAGCTATATCAGAAATCCTTGATTCATAATAAAAGCATGACTTTAGTGAACTCTCTAATTGAATTCGAATTAAATAGAGTAGATTCGATTAGGATTCCTGAATATCAAAAAGGATATAAAAATAACTGGGGATATGGTGTGATTAGTTGGTATTATATACGATTGAAGTAGACAAGTCGAGAAAGCAATGATTGAATCAAAATAATATTTTTTTAAGGTTATATTTCTGTCAGAGGACAATATGAATGTTCTATCATGTTCAATCAATACACTAAAGGGATTATATGATATATCCGGTGTAGAAGTCGGCCAACATTTCTATTGGCAAATAGGTGGTTTCCAAGTCCACGGCCAAGTACTTATTACTTCTTGGGTTGTAATTGCTATCTTATTAAGCTCAGCCGCCATAGCTGTTCAGAATCCACAAACCATTCCGACTGGCGGCCAGAATTTCTTTGAATATGTCCTTGAATTCATTCGAGACGTGAGCAAAACTCAGATTGGAGAAGAATATCGTCCTTGGGTTCCCTTTATTGGAACTATGTTTCTATTTATTTTTGTTTCTAATTGGTCAGGGGCTCTTTTACCTTGGAAAATAATACAGTTACCTCATGGGGAGTTAGCTGCACCTACGAATGATATAAATACGACTGTAGCTTTAGCTTTACTCACGTCAGTAGCCTATTTCTATGCAGGTCTTGCAAAAAAAGGGTTGGGTTATTTTAGTAAATACATTCAACCAACTCCAATTCTTTTACCCATTAACATCTTAGAAGATTTCACAAAACCCCTATCCCTTAGTTTTCGACTTTTCGGAAATATATTAGCCGATGAATTAGTCGTTGTTGTTCTTGTTTCTTTAGTACCTTTAGTAGTTCCTATACCTGTCATGTTTCTTGGATTATTTACAAGTGGTATTCAGGCTCTTATTTTTGCAACTTTAGCCGCAGCTTATATAGGCGAGTCCATGGAGGGTCATCATTAATTCAGTTTCGAAAGAGTCTTTTTTCTTAGAAAAAGTCAATATATGTTTCAAGAGAATTTACTTAGGGAACATACAAGTATGTTGTTTTAGTAATAGAAAGTAATAAATAGCAAGGGGGCGAGGAGTGGTTAGTATAGAAAGGCCGAACTAGGTATCTGGAATCGAATGACTAAAAGATTCTAGAATCCAATCCAATAAAATTTAAGGCAGAATACTGGGTTTACGTTATGGAAGAAAGACATGTATATTGGATATTAGATATTGACTAGTTATATATGAACTAATATTAAGCCCTACTTTAATTAATTAATGAATATTAATTTAATAGAGAAGTCTTTTTTTATGTTTTTTGTTTATTTTCTTTATGAGAATGAATCAAAAAAAGGGTCGAAGAATTCAAAGAATGGTTAGAAAGAAGGAAGTGATAAACTCAAGTTGTATAGATTCAGGAAAAACTCAACAAATAGGAACTAAAACGGATAAAGCCTTTCTGATCATTTGATGGAATTTTTTTCACTTCGGAGTTCTTACTGACTTCGACTGGCTGAATCTTAGTTGATGGAATAATTAAGTCATAATTTATTCGTTGATTGTATCATTAACCATTTCTTTTTTTTGTGCGAGGAACTTATCATGAATCCAATTATTTCTGCCGCTTCCGTTATTGCTGCTGGATTGGCTGTAGGGCTTGCTTCTATTGGACCGGGAGTTGGTCAAGGCACTGCTGCAGGCCAAGCTGTAGAAGGTATTGCTAGACAGCCCGAAGCAGAGGGTAAAATACGAGGTACTTTATTGCTTAGTTTGGCTTTTATGGAAGCTTTAACAATTTATGGGTTGGTTGTAGCATTAGCTCTGTTATTTGCGAATCCTTTCGTTTAATCCTAATACGAAAAAATACATACGTATTTTTTCTTTGGACTTGACGCTTGTCTGCTTGCCTTTTCGCATTATACCAAGATTACGCTCCTACAATTACTTATTCGGTGAGAAAAACGGGGGGGGAGGGCTGATTTGAGGATGAGGAATTAGTGTTACCGACTCGCTTTCTTCCTTCCCCTTCTTAGTCCAACGAAAGCTCTTTAGGAAATAGACGAGGTATTTCGCAATTTACACGAAAACCCCGTACCTAATTCTATTCGAATAAGTCTTATTCTTATTGGAAATCTCAATTGAAAAAAAAAATACATTGTGAAATGGAATATATTTTCACTCTATTTTCGATTTATAAATAGGAAATAGGTCAAGTAATACAACCAAAATTTTGTTCTTTTAGTCTATCTATAAGAGGAGATCCTATGAAAAATGTAACCGATTCTTTCGTTTCCTTGGGTCACTGGCCATCTGCCGGGAGTTTCGGATTGAATACCGATATTTTAGCAACAAATCCAATAAATCTAAGTGTAGTGATTGGTGTATTGATCTTTTTTGGAAAGGGGGTGTGTGCGAGTTGTTTATTTCAAGAATAGACTGGATTCAACCAGCTGCACCGCTTTTCGGTATAACTAGTAAAGAAAGGTGCATGATCTCGCGAATTACTTCTGAATAAATGAATAAATTATAGAATCATATGGAAGAACTATAGCATTTCGTGATTCGTTGGTAAATATACTTTGATTCTCTAGCACCCAACAATGTGGAACTATTAACATGGTTAAAGCTAAACCGTTTGAAGTTCACCCACAGCAGGGTACTCTTTCTACCACTATGTTAATACGGAAACGGTTTTCCATTTACAAGGAATAGTTATAAATTTATCGATATATAACACTCATATCGATAAAAAGATTTGACACTTTTATTGGTATTGGGAAAAGGTTCATCCTTTTTTCTTTTTTTTATTACATTTTTGTTTAAATAAATGCCAAATGCTGAGATGATGACCTATTTATCAATATAAAATAATAAATTTATTTTTGATTTGAAAAAAAAAACAACTTTGCTGACAATTACATATTTTTTGTTTGGTCAGAAGAGTCCTCCAAATATTCTATTCTGGCCTTGGATTATTGAGTCATTTCCAATTGTGTTCGAATATGAACAAAGAGTAGAGGATAGGCTCATTACATCAT